TATATTCCTTTATATTCATAGCATAGGAGAAACTACTCTTTTTTTTTTTTTCAATATCCCCTCGTTATTAGTTACTAACCCTAGTGATTGGATTTATATGCTTATTCTGATCGGAATATTCAAATGATTTTCATCGAATGACTATTCATCTATTGTATTTTCATGTAAATGAGGGGCAAGAAAGTTCTATGGAAAAATGGCGGTTCGATTCGATGTTGTTTAACGGGGAGTTAGAATACAGGTGTAGGCTAAGTAAATCAATGGACAGTCTTGGTCCTTTTGAAAATACCAGTGTAAGTGAAGATCCAATTTTAAATGATATGGATAAAGACATTTTAAATTTTAGCGACAAGTCTAATTACAGTAATGTTGATCATTTAGTCGGCGACAGATACATTCGGAATTTCATATCTGATGACACTTTTTTCGTTAGGGATAGTAATAGGGACAGTTATTCCATATATTTTGATATTGAAAATAAAAATTTTGAGATTGACAACAACCGTTCTTTTCTAAGTGAACTAAAAAGTTCTTTTTATAGTTATCAGACTTCTAGTTATATGAATAATGCACCCCAAAGTGACGATACTCGCCACGATCGTTACATGTATGATACTAATTCTCATTATAGTTTGAATAATCACATTAATAGTTGTATTGACAGTTATCTTGGTTCTCAAATTTGTATTGATAGTTATATTTTAAGCAACAGTAACAATTACAGTGACAGCTACATTTATAGTTACATTTGTGGCGAAAGCGTAAATAGTAGTAAAAGCGAGAGTTCCAGTATAAAAACTAGCACAGATGATAGTGATTTTAGTATAAGTTCTAATAATTTAAATGTAACTCAAAAATACAGGCATTTGTGGATTCAATGCGAAAATTGTTATGGATTAAATTATAAGAAATTTTTAAAATCAAAAATGAATATTTGTGAACAATGTGGATGTCATTTGAAAATGAGTAGTTTTGATAGAATCGAACTTTCGATTGATCCCGGTACTTGGGATCCTATGAACGAAGACATGGTCTCTCTGGATCCCATTGAATTTCATTCGGAGGAGGAACCTTATAAAGATCGTATTGATTCTTATCAAAAAAATACAGGATTAACTGAGGCTGTTCAAACAGGCACAGGTCAACTAAATGGTATTCCCGTAGCAATTGGTGTTATGGATTTTCAGTTTATGGGTGGTAGTATGGGATCTGTAGTGGGCGAAAAAATCACACGTTTGGCCGAGTATGCTACCAATCAATTTTTACCTCTTATTCTAGTGTGTGCTTCCGGAGGAGCACGCATGCAAGAAGGAAGCTTGAGCTTGATGCAAATGGCTAAAATATCTTCCGCTTTATATGATTATCAATTAAATAAAAAGTTATTTTATGTAGCAATCCTTACATCCCCTACCACAGGCGGGGTGACGGCTAGTTTTGGTATGTTGGGAGATATCATTATTGCCGAACCCAATGCTTATATTGCATTTGCAGGTAAAAGAGTAATTGAACAAACATTGAATAAGACAGTACCTGAGGATTCACAAGTGGCTGAATATTTATTCCATAAGGGCTTATTCGATCCAATCGTACCACGTAATCCTTTAAAGGGCGTTCTGAGTGAGTTATTTCGGCTACATGCTTTCTTTCCTTTGAATGAAAATTAGATTAGAGCCTTAGAGTCTTAATTTAATAAAACTTAATAAATTTTTTTATGTGTGGTGATCAAGTAGTTATTTAATTTATAGGAATCAAAGTCAAAATCCGAAGAATGGATTTTGACTTTGGTAACATAAGATTGAATTATAGAAAGAACCATCCGGATCGTTTTTTTATCGATATTCCTGGTTACTAATACTAACTAGGAAATCTCTATTAAACAAAAGAGTGAATTCTTTCGCTTTCTTCCGTGGAATTAGTTAACAAGGTCTTGCATCTTTCTATATCTCCCGAAAAAAATCCCCCACTAAGAATCCTTTTTGTTGGATCGTATTATAACGAATTCTTTGGGAGTTTTTAGGAAATACTTTAACATTTTATTAAATTATGAAATTTATAAGACAAGAAAAGATAATAACTACTAAGTACGAATATAAAAAGGGTGGATTATCGTATATATATATTTCATGTAGAAACATGTAGAAAGATGAATAGGTCCATTTATTTATATATTTATTGTATTTTATTAATTAATATATATTTCTTAAAACATATACTTATAGACTCCCTATCCCTATTAAGTATATATATACTCACTTAGGTATACTTAGTATAATATAACAATTATATATGAATTATAAGATATCTTTATAACAATATAAGGATAAGGTTCAAATATAAAACAATAAATATAACAATAAATAACAGGTACAAATATTAAATCGAGGTACCCATTCTATGATAACTCTCAACAGTCTCCCCTCCATTTTTGTGCCTTTAGTGGGCTTAGTATTTCCGGCAATTGCAATGGCTTCTTTATCTCTTTATGTTCAAAAAAACAAGATTTTTTAGATACAACAAGGACAAATCTTATATATATATATTTTTTTTCAAGACTTACTTGGATCATAACACGGATATCTATTTAGTAAAATATGGTATAATATGCGGCTTCCTTCGGGCATAAGCTCTTATGTATGTGTAAACATGATAAATGAATTATAACTATTTTCAAATAGATCGGAGAATTTCTGAAATGTAAAGTCAATATATCTATATGTATTAGGAAATCATATGAAAGGGATGTTATTATTTTAGTTTGGATCTAAGAAATTCGATGAATTATCCCTAAAGGTTCACATCATAATAGTGCTGGTTGATGAGAGTTACTTCGGAAACAAAAAAAAGTAAAAAAAAAATTATTTTTGTTATTCTCCCAATTCCAATAAAATGCAACTAGGTCTAGTTAGAGTATGAGTTGGCGATCAGAACGTATATGGGTAGAACTTATAGCGGGGTCTCGAAAAACAAGTAATTTCTGTTGGGCCTTTATTCTTTTTTTAGGTTCATTAGGGTTTTTATTGGTTGGAACGTCCAGTTATTTTGGTAGGAATTTTATATCTTTATTTCCTTCTCAGCAAATAATTTTTTTTCCACAAGGTATCGTGATGTCTTTCTATGGGATCGCAGGTCTTTTTATTAGCTCCTATTTGTGGTGCACAATTTCGTGGAATGTAGGTAGTGGTTATGATCGATTCGATATAAAAGAGGGCATAGTGTGTATTTTTCGTTGGGGATTTCCTGGAAAAAATCGTCGCATATTCCTCCGATTCCTTATGAAAGACATTCAGTCCATCAGAATAGAAATTAAAGAGGGTATTTATGCTCGTCGTGTCCTTTATATGGAAATAAAAGGACAAGGAGCCATTCCCTTGACTCGTACTGATGAGAATTTTACTCCACGAGAGATTGAGCAAAAAGCTGCTGAATTGGCCTATTTCTTGCGTGTACCAATTGAAGTATTTTGAAAAAAGGAACTGAAGAATGAATACTTTGCAAGAGATAAAAAACTCAAGAATCATCTTTTTTTCTATAGCATAACTTAACTGAAGTTTCTTCAGAACGCTTACTCGAGCCAAAGCAAACGTATATGAAACAATTCTAAAACGAAATTGTTTATGTCCACAATTTTTTTTATGCGTATGTAAATCCACTTAACTCAATTCAGTAACAAATCTAACTGATAGATTCATCATATATCAAAACAAAACATTTCATCATAAAGTAAAGAATTTTTTTCTAAATATTTGATATTTTGATAGAACGGGAGTTCTTTCGTCTCGAAATCCGACTACTATTAATTTGAAGAGGGCTCTTTCTTATTCTATATTCTTTCTAAATTCAAGGACTAACCGCTGTACTGAATCACAAAAAAATCCGGAAATACATCGATGACTTGTAATAGAACTTATGCTTGATAGAAATATTAGTATCATATAGAGTCGACGAATGAGGTGCGTTCATTAAAAATTTTAAAATTCACAGACGAAAAAATGGCAAAAAAGAAAGTATTAATTTCCCTTCTATATCTTGCATCTATAGTATTTTTGCCTTGGTGGATCTCTCTCTCATTTAATAAAAGTCTGGAATCTTGGTTTACTAATTGGTGGAATACTAGGCAATCCGAAATTTTTTTGAATGATATTCAAGAAAAGAGTATTCTAAAAGAATTCATAGACTTAGAGGAACTCTTACGTTTGGACGAAATGATAAAGGAATACCCGGAAACACATTTACAAAAGCCTCGCATCGAAATCTACAAAGAAACGATCCAATTGATCAAGATGCACAACGAGGATCGCATCCATACAATTTTACACTTCTCGACAAATATAATCTGTTTCGGTATTCTAAGTGGTTATTCTATTCTAGGTAATGAAGAACTTGTTATTCTTAACTCTTGGTTTCAAGAATTCCTATACAACTTAAGCGACACAATAAAAGCTTTTTCTATTCTTTTATTAACTGATTTATGTATAGGATTCCATTCGCCCCACGGTTGGGAATTAATGATTGGCTCTGTCTACAAAGATTTTGGATTTGCTCATAATGATCAAATTATATCCGGTCTTGTTTCTACTTTTCCAGTCATTTTAGATACAATTTTTAAATATTGGATCTTTCGTTATTTAAATCGTGTATCTCCTTCACTTGTAGTGATTTATCATTCAATGAATGACTGAAAAGTGATCGAACGATCCAATTATAATATTTGTTACTTTGTACATAAGCAAAACATTCAAAATTGTACTTACTACCCATCCAAGGAATTCCTCCAATATTCCAGTAAAATTATTTATATTTAATATTTAAGTAAATAGCAAAATTATAGATAGGGAACTATACTAGCGACCTACCTAATTTTATTGTAGAAATTTTCGGGATCAATGATTGGACCATGCAAACTAAAAATACCTTTTCTTGGATAAAGAAAGAGATTACTCGATCCATTTCCGTATCGCTCATGATATATATACTAACCCAGGCACCCCTTTCAAATGCAT